TGAATATTTTATGAATAAAGGTATATGCGTGAGATACAATCTATTTCTCAATCCATTTCTTTCAACTATCCCACTATAAAATAGCGCGATCCCTTTTTATAATACTTCGGGAGCTAATGAAACTATTTTAGTAAAATTAAATTGTCTTAATTCCCGGGCGATCGCGCCAAAAATTCGCGTTCCTTTTGGATTTCCTTCTTGATCAATAACAACTGCAGCATTGTCATCATATCGGATTATCATACCGTTATCACGTTTGAATTCTTTACAGGTACGCACAATTACAGCTCTGACCACTTCTGATTTTTCTAGGGGCATATTTGGTACTGCTTCTTTGATCACAGCAACAATAACGTCACCAATATGAGCATATCGACGATTGCTAGCTCCTATGATTCGAATACACATCAGTTCTCGAGCCCCGCTGTTATCTGCTACATTTAAATGGGTCTGAGATTGAATCATATCATTTTGTAATTTGTTCTTTTAATGTAAAGGATAAAAAAAAGAAATATTTTTTGTCTAAAAAGAAAAAAATAAAGAAATAAACAATTTTTTTTCACACCCAAGACTCATTTCTGTTAGTTCTACCCTTTTCTCCTTTATCCCGAAATAATGAATTGAGTCCGTATAGGAATTTTGGATGCTGCTATTGAAATAGCCCTTCTAGCTATATTTTCTGTTACTCCGCCCATTTCATAAAGTATTCGACCTGGTTTAACAACAGCTACCCAATATTCCGGGGATCCTTTCCCCGAACCCATACGTGTTTCTGCGGGCCTTAGTGTAACTGGTTTGTCTGGAAATATACGTACCCATAGTTTTCCCCCACGACGTGCATTTCGTGTCATTGCCCGTCGACCGGCTTCTATTTGTCTAGATGTGATCCAAGCGGGTTCGAGTGCCTGAAGAGCATATTTACCGAAACAAATACGATTCCCTCGATACGATATTCCCTTCATTCTTCCTCTATGTTGTTTACGGAATCTGGTTCTTTTAGGGTTATAGTTGATGGTTGATTATGAATTCCATCTCTACTGCAGAACCGGACGTGAGAGTTTCTTCTCATCCGGCTCCTCGCGAATAAAAGAATTAAAAAACAAAAAAGATTTCGAATCTTAATTAATTAAATTAAACATTAAATAATTAACTAATTAATATATATAGTAAGATATACATGTAGTTAAATAGAATCGTGGAATTTTTTGAGACTTCATATAATCTAATCTATTAGTAATCTATAGATCTTGTTTAAATAGACAATTAAAGATTTTAGTTTCTATTTTCGAAATCATATTGTTATTTTTAATTGTTATTTTGAAATATAAATAAAACCTATTTTTTTTCTTTTATCGTCCAAATTTATCAATTCAAAAAAAATAAAATTTTCGCGGGCGAATATTTACTCTTCTATTTCAATTTTCGGCTTGTCTCCTGACTTCTTACAATAGATGAATTGACCTCCGGTTCATTTCGCCATCCCGACCAGTGAATCATTAAGATTCCTTTTTCACTAAAATCTTTTGCATTCACAGCTTCCATCGTTCCCATCGCTTCTTACTTAATGCTTAGGTCCAATTTTTACAACGGAGCTCGTAATGAAATTTGTTCTTGAGTCAATCTTCTTAGTCTTTATTGGCTCGAAGCTCTTGATTTTTTTGTTTTGTTCTATAATTTTAAATTTAATTATGTTATATATTAAATAAGTTAAATTATATTAAATAAGAACATTTAATTATGTTATATAAGAATCAGTATTAATGCTTTATTACACTGCCTTTTATGAGGTGACTTATAGACCTTACATATTACATATTGGAATTCTATATCATTGATATTTTTTTCTCTCTTTCTCTCATCCTTCCATTTATATCCACATCTTTCTTCTCTATTTTGTTTTTCTATTTTGCTTTACAGCTTAATAATCAGATTGATTTTTTTTTCAGAAACACCAAATTTCAGTTGCTACAAAGATATGACCAATATATCATATCTTGACTGGTTCTTTAGATCGAGATAATGCGAAGTAATGAGTTGGTTATTAGTTCTATGGTTAGTTATTAGTTCATACTATGGTGTTGGGCTGGTCTTTTTTAATCCTAACCCTAAAAAACCAACGAGTCACACACTAAGCATAGCAATTAAAATAAGTGTCAATCGGATTTTTATTCAACCTTATAGAATTAATAATTAATTGATAGTTTTGAGCAAAAGGTTTCCCTTTTTTTATGTTAAAAAGAAAGCCTTGTCTTTATTATTCTTCGTCTATAAATATCCAAATTTTGATACCTAATACACCATAGATAGTTCGAACTGTATAGGAACAATAATCAATTTTAGCTCGAATGGTTTGTAGGGGAACCCTACCCTCGCGAATCCATTCGACACGTGCAATTTCTTTTCCGTCAATACGACCTGCAATTTGTACTTGAATTCCTTTTGTATCTGCTTGTTCAGTTAATTCAATAGCTTTTTTCATTGCTTTTCGAAATGAAACTCT